TTGTACACAATTCCTTTCTTGTTTTCCACATCGTAATTTTCTTGTATTTCTATATTTATATGGAACTTTCTTGTCATTTCTTGTTTTTAGTCTCATATAATCAAGGAAGGGGATACATCTAAAATCCAGTCGAATTTCACCTAGGATCTTGGGCAAGAGTATCTGATCATATATGTATTCCAATACGGAAGGAGGATTTTCAATGCGGGATATAAAAACATATCTCTCTGTAGCACCCGTGCTAAGTACTCTATGGTTTGGGGCTTTAGCAGGTTTATTGATAGAAATCAATCGTTTATTCCCAGATGCTTTGTCATTCCCTTTTTTTTCATTCTAGTTATTCCTATGCGAGAGATAGAATTCTTCGTGACATGACGAAAATTTTCCCTTTTTGAATTCTTTTTTAGTATATGAAGCAAAAAGAAAGAAAAGATGGATAAGGATTGTATTCTTTAATTATTTCTCTATGTTTTTTATTACTTAATTTACGAATTTCCAAAATTTTTTATTCTATTGGATTGGATTCGTTAGAGAATTCAAAGAATTACAACAAAATCTTTAGAAATCGCATTTTTTGTTAGGAACTTCTATAGATTTTATTCTTCTTCTTTGGATCCAAAATAGAAGAATAAAAGAATAGGTATAAGAATTAAGTTAAGTCGATCCAAAACCAAAAAGGAGGTTTATGGCCAAGGGAAAAGATGTTCGAATCCGAGTTATTTTGGAATGTATTAGTTGTGTTCGAAAGGGTACCAATAAGGAATCGACAGGGATTTCTAGATATAGTACTCAAAAGAATCGCCACAATACACCCCGACAATTAGAATTAAGAAAATTTTGTCGTTATTGTCGCAAGCATACGACTCATAATGAAATAAAGAAATAGGAGTATCGCGTGTTCGTTTTTTACAAAGAACAGAAAGAGTAAGAACTTCTTATTAAATATATGGAACATAGATAGAATACAAAATGAAAATCAACCCATCTGATTTTAGGTAGATATTATTTCATATGTATAGAGGTTTTTTTTATATATTTAGTTTATTTTCTATTTTTATTATATAGTATATGAATCAAATAATATATGGACTAAAGAAAGACTACTTCTTCTGGATCTAAAATTAATAAAATAAAGAATTCTGGATCTAAAATTAATAAAATAAAGAAATCCATTTTTCTTTTTTCAATTTTTTAAATAACGAATAAATCATGTATATATCTAAACAACCCTTTCATAAATCTAAGCAACCCTTTCGTAAATCCAAACAAACTTTTCATAAATCAAAGCAAACTTTTCGTAAATTCAAACAACCTTTTCGTAAATCCAAACAACCTTTTCGTAGGCGTTCTCGAATAGGCCCGGGGGATCGAATTGATTATAGAAACATGAGTTTAATTAATCGATTTATTAGTGAACAAGGAAAAATATTATCCAGACGAATAAATAGATTAACCTTGAAACAACAACGATTAATTACTCTTGCTATAAAACAGGCTCGTATTTTATCTTTCTTACCATTTCGTAACTATGAGAATGAGAAGCAATTTCAAGCCCAGTCAATTTCAATAATTACTGGTCCTAGACACAGAAAAAATAGACATATTCCTCAATTAACACAAAAGTTCAATTCCAATCGAAACTTAAGAAACTCCAACCAGAATTTAAGAAACAACAATCGAAACTTAAGTTCCGATTGTTGATGTTTTATTCGAAAGGGTCAGATTCATATATAAAGAAAGTAATCCAGTTTTGATTCTTGTGTTTGTTATAAGAAAGAAACAGGGGAAAAAATAAATAGTTTTTTTATTTATTGCAACATGCTCGTTGATTCCTACCACTTAATCTTAATTTATTGTATCTTCCCGGAGTTCCCTCTCCGGGAATTCGGGTTTAATTATTCCTGTATATTACTTTTTTATCCTTTAATGGATGGTCTTTATTTTATTGGAAATCGTGTAAAGATTATTTGGATTTGATACAGCTACTTGTGCAAGCATTTTACGATTAAGAATTAATTCCTTCTTGTACAAATTGTGTATTAATTTACTATAACTATCGAATACGTTATATACCCGTGTTGCTGCGTTTATCCGAGTGATCCACAAACGACGAAAATCCCTCTTTTGCCTGCCTCTATCTCGATGAGAAGAAACAAAAGCTCTTTTTACTTGTTGAGTAATCATTCGATTAAGTCTTAAATGAGCCCCTCTAAAGTTTGAGGCAAATGAACGCATTTTTGTTCGTCGTCTCCGAGCTATATATCCTCGCGGAACTCTGGTCATTGAATCAAATTAACCTTAATGAATAACTAATGATTTTTCTTCTTTTAATCCTCTTTTTTCCCATTAATAACAAAACGGATTATTCCGATATATAAAATATTAATCCCAATGGCTTTTGCTACTATAACCTTCCCAACCACGATTTTTTATTCTATTCTCTTCAGTTATTTCGCATAGAAATAACAAATTCTAACGATACTAAAAAAACAGTGGGTTCCATCGTTTCTACGGTTCCCTTTTAAACGGTGAGGCCCTCTCTATACACCGGAGCCCCTTCTTTCATTTCATCAAAAGGTATTGTGAACTTGTATAGTTCACATTCTTTGGCTCTGGCTCTACCCATCCATTATAGAGTAAATAGCTCTTTTCACAATAAGAGTTATTCATACAGTGACGGTATTTAATTATGAAAGTTGGCTAAGTAGCTGACCCTTTAGTCCGTTCTTTTAAGATAAAGGAGCATAAACCTTTTTCTTTTTTTTACTATTTCCTCCGCTTAATGGATAACCATTTGCTACCAATGGGGGAATTGCTTCTTCCAATTCAAATCTAGATGATTGGATTTGCACCAAAGGAAACCATAAATTCCATATACCATAGAAATCAAAGATAGAGCTTCTCTATCCTATTCATTGGTACCGATCATGGATACTTCAAAAATTTTATTATTTGTTTGAACTCATGACCTAAACGAGTCGCACATACACCCTAGCACATGTTCCTCGACGCTGAGGACATCCCTTAAGCGCGGCCGATTTTGTAGCATTTCGTATTGGCTGTCTTGCATTTCTAATAAGTTGTTTAACCGTTGGCATGTCGTATGTATATAGAAAAAAAGGATTGGTTTAGATCGATCTTAACCTAACGATTCATCATCATGAAGTATTTCTATTTTCTATAAAATAGCCTAAAACCCGAATTTAGGTTTGAAATAAATTTACAAGAAATCCAGCCACTACCAATCCTTAAACATTTCTGGAAACCACACTGCATCAGTATCGCAGTGCTCGTCAATCATTTCATCCCCTACAATATCGACAAGTCCATAAGCTTTGGCTTCGTCTGCTGACATAAAAACATCCCTTTCCATGTCTTCGGATACAACCCAAAAGGGCTTGCCTGTTCTTAGTGCATAAACCCTTGTGATCATTTCGCGAACTTTGTGTAACTCTTCTACTTCTAGTAAAAATTCCGGTGTCCTTGCCCGATAATAAGCACTAGCAGGTTGGTGAAGCATAATCCTAGCGTGAGGGAATGCTATACGCTTGGTGGGTTCTCCTCCAAGCAGAATGAAGGAGGCCATGGACGCGGCTATTCCGAGGCATATTGTATATATATCAGGTGTCACCGTTTGCATCGTATCAAAAATTGCCATTCCTGAGATTAGCCACCCGCCAGGGGAGTTTATAAACAAAAAAATATCGCTAATTCCATCTTCTATACTGAGATATACCATCAGACCCGTAATATGATTCGTGATCTCGCAACGAATCTCTTGACCTAAAAAAAGTGTCCTTTCTCGATACATAACATTGTATAAGTCAACCCAAGTCGCTTCTTCATCTCCGGGAATCCGGTAAGGTACTTTTGGAACACCAATGGGCATATTAGATTAATATTATTAAATTTAAGTAAGAAAACTACACTTTAATATGGAAACGTAAGAATGGAAGAGAAAGAAAGAATCCACAGTTTATTATCTTCATTTTTTTCTTATTCTATAAGAATACTATGGATTCTATTAATACATAGATTAAAATAATACATAGATTGAAAGATTATACATATAAGGAAGGTAAGACAGATTGAATAAAGAAAAAGGAATCCGTGATTCGAATGATAAACAAAGAGGGATTAAGGATCTATTCTTCGTTTTTCCAAATAGCCCAAGTTACCCATTGCATATTGGTGCTTATCGAGTATAGAATAGATCTGCTTCTCTTTCTTCTTACAAACGGAATTGGCTTCTTATTTTTAATGGAATGAAATAAATATTCACGCTTTCTGACATAGAATCCCCTAGAAGGGTTAGGTACATAGGATATGTATGGATAGTCTTTTCCAATGCGATAAAATAAAGCGACATTGTGTCTATTTTTCTTTGCTAAAGGGGTATTTCCATGGGTTTGCCTTGGTATCGTGTTCATACTGTCGTATTGAATGATCCGGGTCGATTGCTTTCGGTGCATATAATGCACACAGCTCTAGTTTCTGGTTGGGCTGGCTCGATGGCTTTATACGAATTAGCGGTTTTTGATCCCTCTGATCCTGTTCTGGATCCAATGTGGAGACAAGGTATGTTCGTCATCCCCTTCATGACTCGTTTAGGAATAACCAATTCGTGGGGTGGTTGGAATATTTCAGGAGGAACTGTAACGAATCCGGGTATTTGGAGTTATGAAGGTGTGGCAGGTGCCCATATTGTGTTTTCGGGCTTGTGTTTCTTGGCAGCTATCTGGCATTGGGTATATTGGGACCTAGAAATATTCTGTGATGAGCGGACGGGAAAACCTTCTTTGGATTTGCCCAAGATCTTTGGAATTCATTTATTTCTTGCAGGGGTGGCTTGTTTTGGCTTTGGTGCATTTCATGTAACGGGTTTATATGGCCCTGGGATATGGGTGTCCGATCCTTACGGACTAACTGGAAAAGTACAAGCTGTAAATCCTGCGTGGGGGGCAGAAGGTTTTGATCCTTTCGTTCCGGGAGGAATAGCTTCGCATCATATTGCTGCAGGTACATTGGGCATATTAGCGGGTCTATTCCATCTTAGTGTCCGTCCGCCTCAACGTCTATACAAAGGATTACGTATGGGCAATATTGAAACTGTACTTTCCAGTAGTATCGCTGCTGTTTTTTTTGCTGCTTTCGTAGTTGCCGGAACTATGTGGTATGGATCGGCAACTACCCCAATCGAATTATTTGGGCCTACTCGTTATCAGTGGGATCAGGGATACTTTCAGCAAGAAATATATCGAAGAGTTAGCGATGGGTTAGCCGAAAATCTTAGTTTATCAGAAGCTTGGTCTAAAATTCCCGAAAAATTAGCCTTTTATGATTATATTGGTAATAATCCGGCAAAGGGGGGATTATTCAGAGCAGGCTCAATGGACAATGGGGATGGAATAGCTGTTGGATGGTTAGGACATCCCGTCTTTAGAGATAAACAAGGACGCGAGCTTTTTGTACGTCGTATGCCTACTTTTTTTGAAACATTTCCGGTAGTTTTGGTAGATGAGGAGGGAATTGTGAGAGCGGATGTCCCTTTTAGAAGAGCAGAATCCAAATATAGTGTTGAACAAGTAGGCGTAACGGTGGAGTTCTATGGTGGCGAACTTAATGGAGTAAGTTATTCTGATCCTGCTACTGTAAAAAAATATGCGCGGCGTGCTCAATTGGGGGAAATTTTTGAATTAGATCGAGCTACTTTGAAATCAGATGGTGTTTTTCGCAGCAGTCCAAGGGGTTGGTTCACTTTTGGTCATGCTACCTTTGCTTTGCTCTTCTTTTTCGGACACATTTGGCATGGCGCTCGAACCTTGTTCCGAGATGTTTTTGCTGGTATTGATCCAGATTTGGATGCTCAAGTGGAATTTGGAACATTCCAAAAAGTTGGAGATCCAACTACAAGGAAACAGGCAGCCTGATACCACATTGCTATGGTATCTTTCACCTCTCTTTTTTGACATGAGAAACATCTCCTGTCCTTTCTTTGACTCTTTTTCTTTTTTTATATGGGAAATGATCCCAAATGATAAGTGAATAGGTGTGGAAGTTATAATTGTAAATAAACCAGGATCGAATCTATGGAAGCATTGGTTTATACGTTCCTTTTAGTTTCGACTTTAGGGATAATTTTTTTCGCTATCTTCTTCCGAGAACCACCTAAGGTTCCGACTAAAAAATGAAATTATTTAATTGAAGGAAATAAATAATTTCATTGCAGTAAGAAGTCCCCCAGAGGGGAGACTTCTTACTTCAATTAGTCCCCATGTTCTTCGAATGGATCTCTTAATTGTTGAGAGGGTTGCCCAAACGCGGTATATAAGGCATACCCAGTAAAGCTTACAAGTAAACCAGATATGGAGATGGCGACTAAAGTTGCTGTTTCCATTTTTATAGAATTTCAAGATTACAATGGATCTATGAAAAGATCGTGTATTTACAACTACAACGGAATAGTATACAAAGTCAACACCAATGATTAAATGGAATTTATGCCTACACAAACCGTTGAAGATAGTTCTAGACCTAAGCCAAAACGGACTGGCGCGGGTAGTTTATTGAAACCCTTGAATTCGGAATATGGGAAAGTAGCTCCGGGTTGGGGGACTACTCCTTTTATGGGGGTCGCAATGGCTTTATTCGCGATATTCCTATCTATCATTTTAGAAATTTATAATTCTTCCGTTTTACTGGACGGAATTTTAACGAATTAGGTTTCTACTAACTAAAACTATGACTTCATAGTTTTTCCATCCAAAAAAAGCCTTTCTACTTTAAGCTCCACATTTCTAGACATTCTGGTAGTTCGACCGTGGATTTTTTTGTTTCGGTATCTCTGGAATATGAGTGTGTGACTTGTTAGAATTGATCCTATTGATAATACATAGAAAGGGCCTGTTATCTCTATCAAGATGATTCTAATTCGTCGGATATTATTTATTCTAGTATCTGGAACACGAAATACATAGAGTGGATCAAGAAAAAAATGGAACTATGATTCATACTCACTATTTAGACCTCGCAACCAGACTGAAAAAAAAATTCAAGTAGTTCTTAAAAAAAATAAAAAAAGAAATTTTCTTCCTTCCAATTTTGTTTGCCCAAAAAACCACTTTTTTCTCTTTCAATAAATGATCATCAAGCGGTTCTTATTCGAAGAACCCTTGCCTTTTGTTTAGCTTGAGACTCAATCATCGTGGCTCTAGTATGAATCTAAGGTTTTAATTGAACTGATTCATAGGATCGCAACAAGATAATTTCTATCAGAAAACCACTATAAATCAAAATAAATAAAAAATAGGGAAGAGAAAAGACAAGTCAAGAGGCCTCTAATGATCAACATAAGGGAAAGAAAGACGGATGAGCCAACTTGAGATTTTTTGGCATTATCATCACAAAGAAGAAATTATGGATTTTTCTTATTTCATATCTTCAAGGCAAATCGATCCAATACCGTGGCTGATGAAGTTTTGAACCTTTTTTTTTTCTAATATCTGTTGAGTTTAAAATTTGTGTGTTTCTGCTTGAGCCGTACGAGATGAAATTTTCATATACGGTTCTCGGAGGGGGAGTCGGGCTAGTTACCTATCTCAATAAAGTATATGATTGGTTTGAGGAACGTCTTGAGATTCAGGCAATTGCGGATGATATAACTAGTAAATATGTTCCTCCTCATGTCAACATATTTTATTGTTTAGGGGGAATTACACTTACTTGTTTTCTAGTACAAGTCGCGACCGGTTTTGCTATGACTTTTTACTACCGACCAACCGTTACAGAGGCTTTTTCCTCCGTTCAATATATAATGACGGAGGCCAATTTTGGTTGGTTAATCCGATCAGTTCATCGATGGTCAGCAAGTATGATGGTTCTAATGATGATCCTGCACGTATTTCGTGTGTATCTCACAGGTGGGTTTAAAAAACCCCGTGAATTAACTTGGGTCACAGGTGTGGTTTTGGCTGTATTGACTGCATCATTTGGTGTAACTGGTTATTCTTTGCCTTGGGATCAAATTGGTTACTGGGCAGTCAAAATTGTGACAGGTGTACCTGAAGCGATTCCGGTAATAGGATCCCCTTTAGTGGAATTATTACGTGGAAGTGCTAGTGTGGGCCAATCCACTTTGACTCGTTTTTATAGTTTACATACCTTTGTACTGCCTCTGCTTACCGCCGTATTTATGTTAATGCACTTTCCAATGATACGTAAGCAAGGTATTTCGGGTCCTTTATAGGGAAGGCATATCATAGAGAATTAGAATTCTCATATATCATATGGGGTAGGTTGTGGTATTTCATTGCTACAAACATGGGTTATTGTAAAATAAGACATGTCATTTGGATACTTCTCTTCAACTTCGAAGTATTTTGATACAAATAGTTGAAGTTAATTTTACAAAAGAAAATAAGGCGGATTATGGGAGTGTGTGACTTGAATTATTGATTTGGCCATGCAGATAGAGAATTGGATCTGCCACATTAGAATTCACGACCAAAGGTGTCTCCGCATCCAATCAAGATGTAAGTCCCCTATCTAGGAAGGGTAGGCTGGTTCACTCGAGGAGAATATTTTCTATGATCATATCCCAACCATGTCATCCATGAACAGGCTCCGTAAGATCCCATAGAGTAAAAATGGAATAAGTCATGTGATATGATCCAATTCTATCTTTATTACACTGACTGTTTATTCTTTATTACACTGACTTTTTATTATAGTATGGAAATGCATTCATTTTCTTTGCATCGATTTCGATCCGCAATACTATCGGAGTAAAAGAAGGGATCTAAGGAAGAACATAGGCTAAACTTTTGGATTTTTTATTAGTAACAAGTAAATACTTTGTTTGGACGTAAGAAACTTGCGATATTGAGGGGATAAACACCAACTAATCAAGAGACAATCCACAAAGCAATTGATCATGATCAAATTTGTAAGCCCACTTGGATATTGAGCATTTACGCATAAGAATAGGATAGTAGTTATAGGCGCAACTTCGGAAAAGCTAATCAGATAAAGCTTTTCTTACCTTGAGTCATTGAGTCATTATATACCCTATTCTATTGTGGATCCTCCACGGTCTTATTTTTTTCATTCTTGCTCGAGCCGGATGATGAAAAATTCTCATGTCCGGTTCCTTTGGGGGATGGATCCTAAAGAATTCACCTATCCCAATAACAAAGAAACCTGACTTAAATGATCCTGTATTAAGAGCAAAATTAGCTAAAGGGATGGGACATAATTATTACGGGGAACCCGCGTGGCCCAACGATCTTTTATACATTTTTCCAGTAGTAATTCTAGGTACTATTGCGTGTAATGTAGGTTTAGCGGTTCTCGAGCCATCAATGATTGGTGAACCGGCGGATCCGTTTGCAACTCCTCTGGAAATATTACCCGAGTGGTACTTCTTTCCCGTATTTCAAATACTCCGTACAGTACCCAATAAGTTATTGGGTGTTCTCTTAATGGTTTCTGTGCCAACGGGCTTATTGACAGTACCCTTTCTAGAGAATGTCAATAAATTCCAAAATCCATTTCGTCGCCCAGTAGCTACGACCGTTTTTTTAATCGGTACTGCAGTAGCTGTTTGGTTAGGTATTGGAGCAACATTACCCATTGATAAATCCTTAACTTTAGGTCTTTTTTAGGGTAGGGACTTTTCGAGTTGATTCATTCAACCGCGAAGTCCCCTGCATGGGTATCTAGGAAATAGTTATTCCAAGTGAATCTTCCCTAGATACCTAAAATCTATTTTATTATGATCCATTTCGCGAAAATATAGATTGTGCCAAAGATGCAAAATTGCTTTCTTTTTTCTTTTTATTCTAACTCAAAAAAGAAGAAGAGGAAAAAATTGCAATGGATTTAAAGCGAGAACTTGTTCTTAGGTAAATCAATTGGGAGATGCTTCTCTAGAGTGTCCCATATCTGTTTTCCATCTTCCATACGAAAACTGTCAATTCGCATAAGATCTTCTTCAGTCTTACTCAAAAGGTCCAATAGTGTATGTATATTGGCCCTTTTGAGACAATTATACGTTCTAGAAGGCAATTCTAATTGATCAATAAAAATACAATTCAATGGAATTCCTTTTTTGTTTTTCTTTAGATTAGTGAATCTTTTTTGAAAGGTTAAAAGGGGTGGAGTAAATCTGTTTTTATTTTCTTCGAAACTAGTGCCCTCGTCCTCCGCGTGTAGAAAAGGAAGAAATAAATCAATCAAATTACGAGAAGCTTCATAAAGCGCTTCTTTAGGAGTTAAACTGCCATTCGTCCATATTTCTAGAAAAAGTATCTCGTGTTTTTCATTTTCATTCCCACAAGAAAAAATACTATAATTCACATTTCGAACAGGCATGGATACAGCATCTATAGGATAACTTCCATCTTGAGAGTTCTTTCTGAGTTCCGTATGATATCCACGATCTCTCTTGATCTGTAACTCAATACAGAAATCAATGGGCTCTCTCAAGTTAGCTATAGGTTGTGTCGTATTAACGATTTCTACGGAAGGCGGTAAGATTATATCTTGAGCGGTTATGTATCTAGGACCTTTGACGCAAATTGATGCGTCTCTAATTCCATAGAGATTACTTCTCAATACAATTTCTTTCAAATTTAGTAAAATTTCTTGTATGGATTCTTCAATACCTACTATTGTAGAATATTCGTGTGGCACGTTCCGAAATTTGGCGCGCGTGATACATGTTCCTTCTATTTCGCCAAGTAAAGCTCTTCGCAAGGCAATACCGACAGTATCCGCTTGACCTTTTCTAAGTGGGGACAGAATGAAACGACCATAATAAAGACACTTACTATCTACTCTTGATTCAACACACTTCCACTCTAGTGTTTGGGTGGATCCTGTTACTTCCTCTCGAACCATAACAGACTAGTATTATTATTTGATCATTGAATCGTTTATTTCTCTTGAAAGCGGTTTAATTTTTTTACAGACGTCTTTTTTTAGGGGGTCGACATCCATTATGCGGCATAGGTGTTACATCGCGTATACAACTTAACCGTACACCACTTTTAGCAATGGCTCGTAATGCGGCATCTCTTCCGCTACCAGCACCTTTTACCATAACTTCTGCTCGTTGCAAACCCACTGTACGAATAGCATCTGCTGCTGTTCTTTGACCAGCATAGGGTGATGCTTTTCTTGAGCTTTTGAATCCACAAGTACCCGCGGAGGACCAGAAAACCACCCGACCTTGCGGGTCTGTAACGGTTATAATGGTATTGTTGAAACTGGCTTGAACATGAATAACCCCCTTTGTTATTCTACGTGCACTCTTCCGTAAACTAAAACGGGCATTCCTACGCAAACCAATACGCACTTTCTTACGTGAACCTATTTTTGGTATAGCTTTTGTCATATTTTATTATCTCATAAATATGAGTTAGAAATAACAAAAAGAAAAAAAGATACAAAGATATCCGTTTCAGGTTAAAATATATCCTTTACTTTAATTTTAATGGAATTTGGGCATTTCCGCGGGTACTTTTTTTACTTTTTAGAAAGAAAAGCTCCTTTTTCGAAAGATTACCCCTGTCTTTGTTTATGCTTCGGATTGGAACAAATGACTCTAATTCGCCCACGTCTGCGAATCAGTCGACATTTTGTACAAATTTTACGAACAGAAGCTCTTATTTTCATATATAGGTATTCCTTTCTTAAACTATGAATCTATTCTTTTGGAAAAAATAAGTCTCTTCACTTTAATTTTTAAACTTGGAAATTATTACCCTGGAAAAACTTAATCCTTTGAATCTTTGGTATCCTTCAAATCTTCATTATCTTTCGAGTCTTCGGTACGCTTCGAATCCTTATGGGGAAGTCTATAAATTATACGCCCCTTGCTGGAATCATAACGACTTACTTCAATTTTTACCCTATCCCCCATCAGTATTCGTATAGAGCTAGACCGGATCTTTCCTGAAATATAGCCAAGGATGATGGTGTCATTCTCTAGGCGAACGCGGAACATTCCGTTGGGTAGGGCTTCCGTAACTAAACCTTCGAAAGTTACTTTTGCTTCTCTCGGTTTTTTTTTTTCTCCCCGATTTTTTTTTTCTGTCATATTTTTTCTCCTATTTTTCTATTTTTATTTTCAAAATAGAAAGTTCGAGATAGAATTCGGGTACTATGGGGGGGGCCATTACCATATATAACATAAGACTTCTCCCCCAATTCTGTTTAGTCGAGCTTCTCGATCTGTCATTATACCTCGAGAAGTAGAAAGAATCGTAATTCCCATTCCGCCCAAAACCTTAGGAATTCCTTGATAGTTGGCATAAATTCGTAAGCCTGGTCGGCTGATACGCTTTAAAAAGGTTCTAGTTCTATATATTCCTTTTCTAGTCTTTCTCTTTTGATGTCGCAAAGTTGAAACCAAGAAATATCTGTTACTTTCCTGATGTTTCCGAACACTTTCAATAAAACCCTCTCGTAGAAGTATTTTAACAATGTTTTCGGTAATATTTGTGGATACTACTCGAACAGTTCCTTTTTTATTCATGTCTGCGTTTCTTATAGAGGTTAGTAAATCAGCAATAGTGTCCTTGCCCATAAAACTCTAATTCTAGGTTCCTCCTAATTTTTTTATAATAAACATGTTTTTCTTTAAACTTTGGATTTTAAAGCATATACGTGAGACACAATCTACTAATTTTTTCTTTGATCTATATCTCGTCTACTAGTATTTATAATACTTCAGGAGCTAATGAAACTATTTTAGTAAAATTCAATTCTCTCAATTCTTCGGCAATCGCGCCAAAAACTCGAGTTCCTTTTGGATTTCCTTTTTGATCAATGACAACTGCTGCATTGTCATCATAGCGTATTATTATACCGTCTTCGCATTTGAATTCTTTACATGTACGTACAATTACAGCTCGAATTACTTCGGACCTTTCTAGAGGCATTTGGGGCACTGCGTCTTTTATTACAGCAACAATAACATCACCAATACGAGCATATCGCTGATTACCGGCGGCTCCTATGACTCGAATACACATCAATTTTCGAGCTCCACTGTTATCCGCTACATTTAAAAGGGTCTGAGGTTGAATCATATTGTTTTTATTTCCATTTGTTATTTCAATGCAAAAGGATGAAAGAAATATTGTCCTTTATTTCAGAAAGGAAAAAACCATTTTATCTTCAATACTCCTTTTTTGGGGGTTCTATATCTCTAATCGAAGAAATTGACTTCGTATGGGCATTTTACTGGCAGCTATGGAGATAGCTGCTCTAGCTACAGTTTCGGATACTCCGCTCATTTCATAAAGTATTCGACCTGGTTTAACAATGGCTACCCAATATTCGGGGGATCCCTTTCCCGAGCCCATACGTGTTTCTGTGGGTCTTATTGTAACCGGTTTGTCGGGAAATATACGCACCCATATTTTTCCACCACGACGTGCATATCGTGTCATTGCTCTTCGTCCTGCTTCTATCTGTCTCGCGGTGATCCAAGCGGGTTCAAGTACTTGAAGAGCATATCTACCAAAACAAATACGATTGCCTCGGCAGGATTTTCCCTTCATTCTTCCTCTATGTTGTTTACGAAATCTAGTTCTTTTGGGGTTATAGTCGATGGTTCTTTCTTAGTTCCATCTCTACTGCAAAACTGGACATGAGAGTTTCTTCTCATCCAGCTCCTCGCGAATGAAATGAAAAAGCGTGCGAATTTCTATAATTCCATAATATTAAAGTTAGGTTTTTTTTCTCTCCTTATTTTTATTCTTATTGAATCGTGGTAAAGTATTCTAATCCAATAAGAATAAAGATTTCGCGGGCGAATATTTACTCTTTCCTGTCTTATTTGTTAATTTAGAACCTTATCAAATAAAGCAATTTTTTCGGTTTGTTCCGCCATCCCACCCAATGAAGTGTTAGGATTCTTTTCAATAAAATCCTATGCAGTCATAGGTTTTGTCGTTCCCACAGCTTCTCCTTTAATGGCTAGGTTTGAATCCTGCAATGGAGCTTCCAAAAAATTTCTTTCCGAGTCAATTTTCTCAGTTTTATTAACCCGGGCTGCTCTTTCTTTATTGCTTTAAATTTTTATTTGTTGTTTCAAAAGTTATGATTTCGAATTCTCTCTTTTTTTTTGTATTTTATTATATTGATGCTTTATCACATTGCCTTTTTTTATGATGTAATTCATAGACCATACACATTGGAATCTTATATCTTTCTTATTCTTCTTCCTTCTATCTATCATCTCTCCTTTTATCCACATCCCTTTAGTTTTGCTTCACAGCCTAGAATAAGGTTTCTTTTGTAGAGAAAAAAATGCAGTTGCTACAACTATATGATAGATCTATTCATTTTTTATAGATGTATTTATTCACATAGTGACTGTTTCTTAGTTAGGATCTCGACAATACGAAGCAATAGGTTGGTTATTAGTTAATTTTCTATAATTACTAAGTTTTTTCTATTTTTAGTAGGGTTCAGCCAATTTTTTTTTTCAATATCCATTTTTGACCCTAAAGAAAAAACTAACGAGTCACACACTAAGCATAGCAATTATATTAAAAGATTTATCAATTTTCATTAAATCTTATAGAAAGAGGTATAATTTCTTCTTTTTTTTAGGGATTTTTGGAAAAAGAAAATAAGGTTCTTGTCTTTTTTATTCTATCACTGGGTATGATGGGAAGGCATCGTTAGTTATTCTTCTTCTACGAATATCCAAATTTTTACACCTAATACTCCATAGATAGTGCGAATTGGATAGCAGCAATAATCAATTTTCGCGCGAATTGTTTGGAGGGGTAATCTGCCCTTTTTGATGCATTCGGCACGTGCAATTTCTTTCCCTGCTAGACGACCTGCGATTTGGATTTTGACTCCCTTTATATCCGCTTTTTTAGTTAATTCAATGGCTTTTTTCATCGCTTTTCGGAATGAGACTCTATTTTTTAATTGGAAAGCTATATATTCCGCAAGAATATTAGGTTGTCTATAAGGTTCTTTAACCTTTTCAATAGCAATATTAAGTCTCTGGTTTACAGAATTAACTTCCTTTTTTAGATCTTTCTCTAATTCTTCGATTGCTCCCTTTTTCTTTAATAAATTGGGGAATCCAATATGGATTATGACGTGGATTGTATCGATTTCTTTTTGAATTTCTATATGTGTAATTACTTCAGAACTTGAGTCTGATTCTATTTTTCTATTCGAGCCTTTTTTCCTATTCTTTTGTATATAGTTCTTGATACAATCCCTTATTTTTTTATCTTCCTGTAGACCTTCAGAATAATTTTTTGGTTGTGCGAACCAAAAGGAATGGTGATTTTGGGTTGTACCAAGTCTGAAACCGAGTGGATTTATTTTTTGTCCCATATTTTTCTATTCTATTTCTTTTTTTTTACTGGGAATCGAAATCTTAGTTTGATCTAAGGATTATTTAGATTTCTTTACTATATTTAGTACAATTGTTATATGACACATGGTTTTTTTTATAGAATAACTACGTCCTCGAGCTCGAGGTCTGAATTTTTTAATAATAGTACTTCTACTGACTTCGGCTTTAGTGATGAATAAACTTGCTTTGTCGAAATCCCTATAATGAGTAGCATTTGCTGCTGCCGAATAAACCAACTTTAAGATGGGATAAGAAGCTCGATAAGGCATGAGGTTCAGTATCATAATGGTTTCCTCGTAGTAACGCCAGCGAATCTCATCAAGAACTCTTTGCGCTTTGAAAACAGACATATGTATGCGTTTTTGTGCTTTGAAAATCCGTTCGAATTTAAGTAGACGATCCGTTGGAACTTTTCTTGCGAGTTTCCTTAGCCTATTCTTTTTCTTCTTTATCCTAGGGGTATACTTTACCAATTTGAAACTTGTCATAAATAAGGTTATTCCCCGCCTACCTTTACTTTATTTGAAATTTGAATCCTATCAATTTTGTTTATTCTGAATCTTTCTATTCTGAATTCAGTTAACGACGAGATTTAGTATCCTTTCTTACACTTTCATAACTCGTGAAATGCCGAGTAGGCACGAATTCCCCCAATTTGCGACCTACCATAGGATTTGTTATGTAAATAGGTATATGTTCCTTTCCATTATGAATCGCGATTGTATGGCCAACCATTGCGGGTAGAATGCTAGATGCCCGGGACCACGTTACTATTATTTCTTTCTCCTCCTTCATATTGACCTTTTCGATTTTTGCCAATAAATGACGAGCTACAAAAGGATTCGTTTTTTTTCGTGTCACAGCTGATTACTCCTTTTTTCATTTTAAAGAGTGGCATCCTATGTCCACTATCTCGATCGAGGTATGTAGGTCAGAATAAATAGGATAATGATGAATGGAAAAAAGAGAAAATCCTTTAGCTGGATAAGGGGCGGATGTAGCCAAGTGGATCAAGGCAGTGGATTGTGAATCCACCATGCGCGGGTTCAATTCCCGTCGTTCGCCCATCGCATTATTGCAAATTCCTAAAATGCAATTTTCCATATTCCTAGTTATGTATTTACTTACGGCGACGAAGAATAAAACTATCACTATATTTTTTCCTTTTCCTAGTTCTTCTTCCAAGCGCAGGATAACCCCAAGGGGTTGTGGGTTTTTTTCTACCAATAGGGGCTTTCCCTTCACCGCCCCCATGGGGGTGGTCCACAGGGTTCATAACTACCCCTCTTACTACGGGGCGTTTACCTAGCCAACACTTAGATCCGGCTCTACCCAAACTTTTTTGGTTCACCCCAACATTGCCCACTTGTCCGACTGTTGCTAAGCAGTTTTGGGATACCAAACGGACCTCCCCAGATGGTAATCTTAAAGTGGCCAATTTACCCTCTTTTGCAATCAGTTTCGCTACAGCACCTGCTGCTCTAGCTAATTGCCCACCCCTTCCACGTGTGATTTCTATGTTATGTATGGCCGTGCCTAAAGGCATATCGGTTGAAGTAGATTCTTCTTTTTTCTCAAAAAACCCCTTCCCAAACTGTACAAGCTTCTTCCAAAGCATACGGCTTTCTAGATGTATATGACGATCTCTAGACAGATGGATCTTATATGAATCGTATGATGAAGTACCACATGAGTGGATATATAGAAAAGGAATCCAAATCCGCCGAATCGCTCATGTTATGATCTTCTACATCCTAGGTCTCCGCGTTCCGTCATCTGGCTTATGTTCTTCATGTAGCATTCAGATCGAATGACTCTATGAAATTACGTCGATACTTCCACATATTATGGGTAACGTAGGAGACATCCCTATTTTCACCCGGGGGTCTTAATTACCACTGCTTAGCTTTCAATTCGCCTCTGACCATCAAATTAAATGTGAATAACCCGTCCTCCTCTCTTTGAAACAAGGGGCGCTTCCGGTTCTGTGCGTGCTTCAAACAATTTTGTCTTCTCCATATTACCATATCTCTAGAGTCAATAATTTTCTATGAGGAACTACTGAACTCAATCACTTGCTGCCGTTACTCAACAGTTTTCTGTTGAGGTCTATCCCGTAGAGGTAGTCAAATTGGATCAGTGATCGATTTCTAGGTTTCGTCGTAAACCTAATTGGTTACTTCCAATTACGTAAATCAATAGTTCAAACCGCACTCAAAGGTAGGGCATTTCCCATTGATATAGGAACTTTTGTACCAGAAACAATAGTATCTCCAATTATAGCCCCTCTGGGATGTAAAATATATCTCTTCTCACCATCCCCATAGTGTATGAGACAAATGTATGCATTTCGATTAGGGTCGTATTCTATGGTTACGATTCTACCAGATATGTCTTTTTGATTCCGTCGAAAATCGATTTTACGGTATAGGCGCTTATGACCTCCCCCTCTATGCCTTGCGGTAATGATTCCTCTGGCATTACGACCTTTACCACAACGGTGCCGTCCATGGATCAATTTATTTCGTGGATTGGATTTCACTTGCCTGTCTACGGTTCCCTTGCGTGTGCTCGGGATAGGTGTTTTGTATAAATGTTTCGCCGTATTATTAAGTATTCTCCTTTAGTTCGTTTCTCTATCTAGAAGTGGAATAGAATAACCCGGTTGAAGGGTAATGATCATACGTCTGTAATGCATTGTATGTCCCAGAATAGGTCCCATTCTTCTACCCTTTCCGGGTAGTCGATGGCTATTCACAGCTACTACCTTAACACCAAAGAAGAGTTCGACCCAATGCTTTATTTCTGTCTTAGTGAATCCCGATTCGACATTAAAAGTATATTGATTCTTTCCCAATAAACGAAGACTCTTTTCTGTAAATACTGCGTATTTGATTCCATCCATAAATCGACTTTCCCTCCTATGCTCTGAGTTCCAGTATCGATAAGAATTCGAGTTCTTATTGTTCTTATGTTATGGTATGAATATACCATACCAATTCGTTATGTATGGATGATGGATGAGATTCCATGGATAGAGAGCCAGTTCCAATAGACTTATGGAACGTTCCCGTTCGCGTGCATCCAGCAGGAATTGAACCCGCAAATTTACCAATTATGAGTTGGGCGCTTTAACCATTCAGCCATGGATGCTTAACAGGGATCATCGTACATCGTAAATAACCAATTTTGATATAGAAAGACATATCATAGAAAAATGAAATTGAAAATATTCGGAGATGGCAAATATTCGGAGATGACTATGAAAACACCTCTCCGGATCCTCGAATTGAAAGAGAGATTGAGAGGGATCAAGAATCCTAATTCTCGCTATTTTGAATGGATCCAATTCTATTGAGTCTGACCCATAGTGATCATTTCTCTTTAGCAAAGAATGACCTTGGTTATCAAAGGATTGAACAACCGGGATCCATTTACTTATGATACCTAGTTGACATTGCTAACAAGGATCTAATGAATTATGAGTTTAATAGATCCTCTTTAGCAGAAAGACGTATATTCCTTGCTCATTATCAGACAATCACTTATTCCCAAACCTCGTGTGGGGCTAATCGTTTTCATTTACCATCTCATGGAAAACCCTTTTCGTTCCGCTTAGCCCTATCGGGTATTTTAGTGATAGGTTCTATAGGAACTGGACGATCCTATTTGGTCAAATACCTAACGAAAAATTCCTATTTTCCTTTCGTTAAGGTACGAGGGCTTCTTATTCCACAAGAACGAAAGCACCTTTTCATTCTTTCATATACTAGGGTTTTTACTTGGAAAAGACAATGTTCCATACTAAAGGATTCGGGTCCATAACCACGAGTTCCAGTGCACTAGATCTTGTAGCACTTAGCAACGAGGCCCTATCCATTAGTATTCCACATAAGAAATCCATTATAGAAACTAATACAATTAGATTAGCTCCTCATAGACAAACTTGGGGTTTGCGAGCCAAGATAAGACCGGCTCGGGATCATGGGACCCTTTTCTATCAGATAGGAGGGGATCTTGTACAAAATAGACTTCTAAGTAATAACCCCATAGATCCTATATCTATCTATATAAAGAGGCAATCGTGTCAGGAAGCGGCTTTTTCTTTGGCCAAACGGTACTTCGAACTTGTAACGAGCATGAAGAGATTAACGAGACTTCTTTCTCTTTTGAGTTTTTCTGGCGGACCGGTCGCGCAAGATCTTTGGTCTTCCCCCGGAACCGATGAAAAAGTGGGTCGCTTCTTATGGACTCGCTCAGAATGATTCTTCTCTATCTATAGTTCATGGCCTATTAGAAGTAGAAGGTGCTCTGGTGCAATCCTTACCGACAGAAAAAGATTGCAGTTGGGTTGATCGAATGCCATTACTTCGTCGGTCCGAACCAAGGAATCCATTAGCAATGTTTTGAAATGGATATTGTTCTCTCTTTGATTAGGGATTGCTATATGAAAAGAAGTGGAGTTTGAAAAAGGGAACGGAATGGTCAAACCGGAACTGCTAGAGGAACGAATTTTCAATAGCATAACTTGGGCTCCTAGAATATGGGGCCCTTGGGACAATCTATTTGATTGCAGGGACAGGTACGCTGAATATGACTGGGG